GTTCATGTAGCTTAAAACCAAAGCAAGGCACTGAAAATGCCTAGATGAGTATATTAACTCCATAAACACATAGGTTTGGTCCCAGCCTTCTTGTTAACTTTCAATAGACTTACACATGCAAGCATCTACGCCCCGGTGAGAATGCCCTCTAAGTCAACTAGACCATGAGGAGCGGGTATCAAGCACACTACTAGTAGCTCATGACACCTTGCTTAACCACACCCCCACGGGAAACAGCAGTGACAAAAATTAAGCCATGAACGAAAGTTTGACTAAGCCATATTGACTAGGGTTGGTAAATCTCGTGCCAGCCACCGCGGTCATACGATTAACCCAAGCTAACAAGAATACGGCGTAAAACGTGTTAAAGCGCTACACCAAATAGAGTTAAGTTTTTATTAAACTGTAAAAAGTCATAATTACAATAAAAATAAACGACGAAAGTAACTCTACAACAGCTGATACACCATAGCTAAGACCCAAACTGGGATTAGATACCCCACTATGCTTAGCCCTAAACATAAATAATTATAAAACAAAATTATTCGCCAGAGTACTACCGGCAACGGCCCAAAACTCAAAGGACTTGGCGGTGCTTTATACCCTTCTAGAGGAGCCTGTTCTATAATCGATAAACCCCGATAAACCCTGCCAATCCTTGCTAATGCAGTCTATATACCGCCATCTTCAGCAAACCCTAAAAAAGGAACAAAAGTAAGCATAATCATTACACATAAAAACGTTAGGTCAAGGTGTAACCTATGGAATGGAAAGAAATGGGCTACATTTTCTACTTTAAGAAAACCCACACGAAAGTTATTATGAAACTAATAACCAAAGGAGGATTTAGTAGTAAGCTAAGAATAGAGTGCTTAGCTGAATCAGGCCATGAAGCACGCACACACCGCCCGTCACCCTCCTCAAGTAATTTACGATGCACTCAAACTTATTACATGCACCAACCATATAAGAGGAGACAAGTCGTAACAAGGTAAGCATACTGGAAAGTGTGCTTGGATAAACCAAAACATAGCTTAAACAAAGCATCTAGTTTACACCTAGAAGATTTCACATATCATGAATGTTTTGAACCACATCTAGCCCAAATCCTCATTTTCCAATTTAACAACCAAAACAAAATAAAGTAAAACATTTACCCTAGTTTAAAGTATAGGAGATAGAAATTCTAAACATGGCGCTATAGAGATAGTACCGCAAGGGAACGATGAAAGAAAAAAGTCAAAGTACAAAAAAGCAAAGATTAGCCCTTGTACCTTTTGCATAATGAGTTAACGAGCAGAAGACTTAACAAAACGAATTTTAGCTAAGCAACCCGAAACCAGACGAGCTACTCATGGACAGTTTATTAGAACCAACTCATCTATGTGGCAAAATAGTGAGAAGATCCATAAGTAGAGGTGACATGCCTAACGAGCCTGGTGATAGCTGGTTGTCCAGGAAATGAATCTTAGTTCAGCTTTAAAAATACCAAAAATATAAACAAATTCTACTGTATTTTTAAAAGTTAGTCTAAAAAGGTACAGCCTTTTAGAAACGGATACAACCTTCACTAGAGAGTAAAATTTAACAATACCATAGTAGGCCTAAAAGCAGCCATCAATTAAGAAAGCGTTAAAGCTCAACAATAATAACTATATTAATTCCAACAGCAAACGACCAACTCCTAGCCCCAATACTGGACTACTCTATAATAAAATAGAAGCAATAATGTTAATATGAGTAACAAGAAATATTTTCTCCTCGCACAAGTTTAAATCAGTACCTGATAATAGACTGATTGTTAACAGTAAATAAATATAATCCAACAATAAATAATTTATTAACCACACTGTTAACCCAACACAGGAGTGCACTCACGAAAGATTCAAAGAAGTAAAAGGAACTCGGCAAACACAAACCCCGCCTGTTTACCAAAAACATCACCTCCAGCATTCCCAGTATTGGAGGCACTGCCTGCCCAGTGACGAATGTTAAACGGCCGCGGTATCCTGACCGTGCAAAGGTAGCATAATCATTTGTTCTCTAAATAAGGACTTGTATGAATGGCCACACGAGGGTTTTACTGTCTCTTACTTCCAATCAGTGAAATTGACCTCCCCGTGAAGAGGCGGGGATGAACCAACAAGACGAGAAGACCCTATGGAGCTTCAACTAACTAGCTCAAAGAGAACAAACTTAATCACCAAGAGATAACAGCACTCTGTATGAGTTAGCAGTTTTGGTTGGGGTGACCTCGGAGAATAAAAAATCCTCCGAGCGATTTTAAAGACTAGACCCACAAGTCAAATCAAACTATCGCTTATTGATCCAAATATTTGATCAACGGAATAAGTTACCCTAGGGATAACAGCGCAATCCTATTCAAGAGTCCATATCGACAATAGGGTTTACGACCTCGATGTTGGATCAGGACATCCCGATGGTGCAACCGCTATCAAAGGTTCGTTTGTTCAACGATTAAAGTCCTACGTGATCTGAGTTCAGACCGGAGTAATCCAGGTCGGTTTCTATCTGTTATGTATTTCTCCCAGTACGAAAGGACAAGAGAAATGAGGCCAACTTTAATAAAGCGCCTCAGACCAATTAATGATCTTATCTCAATTAACCTCACAAACAAACCCTGCCCTAGAAAAGGGCCCAGTTAAGGTGGCAGAGCCCGGTAATTGCGTAAAATTTAAACCTTTATATTCAGAGATTCAAATCCTCTCCTTAACAAATGTTCATAGTTAATACCCTCATACTAATTATCCCTATTCTCCTAGCCGTAGCTTTCCTAACGTTAGTTGAACGAAAAATCCTAGGTTACATACAATTTCGAAAAGGTCCAAATGTTGTAGGCCCATACGGCCTACTTCAACCCATCGCAGATGCAATTAAACTTTTCATTAAAGAGCCTTTACGACCTGCTACATCCTCAATCTCAATATTTATTCTAGCACCCATTTTAGCCCTAAGCCTAGCCCTAACCATATGAATCCCCCTGCCTATACCCCATCCACTCATTAATATAAACTTAGGAGTCCTTTTTATATTAGCCATATCAAGCCTAGCTGTATACTCAATCCTCTGATCAGGCTGAGCTTCCAACTCAAAATATGCTCTCATTGGGGCTCTACGAGCAGTAGCACAAACAATCTCATATGAAGTAACACTAGCAATTATCCTATTGTCAGTATTGCTAATAAACGGATCCTTCACCCTCTCCACATTAATTATTACTCAAGAACAAACATGACTAATCTTCCCGGCATGACCCTTAGCAATAATATGATTTATCTCAACACTAGCAGAAACAAACCGAGCACCATTTGACCTTACCGAAGGAGAATCAGAGCTAGTCTCGGGATTTAACGTAGAATATGCAGCAGGACCATTCGCCCTGTTTTTCATAGCAGAATATGCCAACATTATTATAATAAACATCTTCACAACAACCCTATTCCTAGGAGCATTTCACAATCCATATATACCAGAACTTTACACAATCAACTTCACCATTAAATCATTATTACTCACAATCACTTTCCTATGAATTCGAGCATCTTACCCACGATTCCGCTACGACCAACTAATACACTTACTATGAAAAAATTTCCTACCCCTAACACTAGCCCTATGCATATGACATGTATCTATACCCATTCTCCTATCAAGCATCCCCCCACAAACATAAGAAATATGTCTGACAAAAGAGTTACTTTGATAGAGTAAATAATAGAGGTTTAAACCCTCTTATTTCGAGAACTATAGGAATTGAACCTACTCCTAAGAACCCAAAACTCTTCGTGCTCCCAGTTACGCCAAATTCTAACAGTAAGGTCAGCTAATTAAGCTATCGGGCCCATACCCCGAAAATGTTGGTTTATATCCTTCCCGTACTAATAAACCCAATCACCTTTACTATTATTTTAACAACCATTATATTTGGAACCATTATCGTTATAATTAGCTCACATTGACTACTTATCTGAATCGGATTCGAAATAAATATACTCGCTATCATTCCCATTATAATAAAAAAATATAACCCACGAGCCACAGAAGCATCAACCAAATATTTCCTAACTCAATCAACAGCCTCAATACTATTAATAATAGCTGTCATCATCAACTTAATATTCTCAGGCCAATGAACTGTAATAAAATTATTTAATCCAACGGCCTCTATACTTGTAACAGCAGCCCTTACCATAAAACTAGGAATAGCTCCATTCCACTTCTGAGTCCCAGAAGGAACCCAAGGTATCTCTCTGTCCTCAGGCCTAATCTTACTTACATGACAAAAACCAGCACCTGTATCAGTACTCTATCAGATCTCTCCACCCATTAACCTAAATTTAATCCTAAGCCTATCAATCCTGTCAATTATAATCGGGGGCTGAGGGGGACTAAACCAAACCCAACTACAAAAAATCATAGCCTACTCATCAATCGCCCGCATAGGCTGCATAACAGCGGCCCTGCGACCCAACCCCACCACGATACCACTAAACCCAGTCACCTGCGTCATTAAAACCTCCCCCATGTCTACACTATTCATAGCCCACTCAGCCACAGCTACTCGATCACTGTCACATCCACGGACCAAAGCGCCTATGATCACAGCCCTAGTTCCCGGCACCCTCCTATCAACGGGAGGACTCCCCCCACTGTCAGGATTTATACCAAAATGAGTAATCATCCAAGAAATAACAAAAAACGACAACAGTATTCTACCCACCCTCATAGCAATTACAGCACTATTAAGCCTATACTTCTATATACGACTTACATACTCCACCACACTTACAATATTTCCCTCCACAAACAACATAAAAATAAAATGACAATTCTCCACCATAAAACAAATAACCCTCCTACCAACAACAGGAGTACTATCCACTAAACTATTACCACTTACACCAATCCTATCAATCCTAGAATAGGAATTTAGGTTAAACAGACCAAGAGTCTTCAAAGCCCTAAGCAAGTATAATTTACTTAATTCCTGATAAGGACTGCAAGACTATATCTTACATCAACTGAATGCAAATCAACCACTTTAATTAAGCTAAGTCCTCACTAGATTGGTGGGTTCCACCCCCACGAAACTTTAGTTAACAGCTAAATACCCTAAACAACTGGCTTCAATCTACTTCTGCCACCGTGAGAAAAAAAAGGCGGGAGAAGCCCCGGCTGAATTGAAGCTGCTTCTTTGAATTTGCACTTCAATATGTTAATTCACCACAGAGCTTGGTAAAAAGAGGAGTCAAACATCTGTCAGATTTACAGTCTAATGCTTCACTCAGCCATTTTACCTATGTTCATTAACCGCTGATTATTTTCAACCAACCATAAAGATATTGGTACCTTGTACCTCCTATTCGGTGCTTGAGCTGGCATAGTGGGAACCGCCCTGAGCTTACTAATTCGCGCTGAATTAGGCCAGCCTGGGACTTTACTTGGAGATGATCAAATCTACAACGTAGTCGTAACCGCACATGCATTCGTAATAATCTTCTTTATAGTAATACCTATTATGATTGGAGGGTTTGGCAACTGGCTAGTCCCTTTAATAATTGGAGCCCCCGACATAGCATTCCCTCGAATAAACAATATAAGCTTTTGACTGCTTCCTCCTTCTTTTCTATTACTCCTAGCATCTTCTATAGTTGAAGCTGGAGCCGGAACAGGTTGAACCGTATATCCCCCTCTAGCTGGCAACCTAGCCCATGCAGGAGCCTCAGTGGATCTCACTATTTTCTCTTTACACTTAGCAGGTGTTTCCTCAATTCTAGGAGCCATCAATTTTATTACAACAATTATTAACATAAAACCCCCTGCAATAACACAATATCAAACTCCCCTGTTTGTATGATCTGTATTAATTACTGCTGTTTTACTTCTCCTTTCGCTCCCTGTATTAGCAGCCGGCATTACAATACTATTAACAGATCGAAATCTAAATACAACCTTCTTTGACCCGGCAGGAGGGGGAGACTCTATCTTATATCAACATCTATTCTGATTCTTTGGTCACCCTGAAGTATATATCCTTATTCTACCCGGATTTGGAATGATTTCTCATATCGTAACCTACTACTCAGGAAAAAAAGAACCATTTGGGTATATAGGAATAGTGTGGGCCATGATATCAATCGGATTCCTGGGGTTCATCGTATGAGCTCATCATATGTTCACAGTCGGAATAGACGTCGACACACGAGCCTACTTCACATCAGCTACCATAATTATTGCAATCCCAACCGGAGTAAAGGTCTTTAGCTGACTGGCAACACTCCATGGAGGTAATATCAAATGATCTCCCGCTATAATGTGGGCCCTAGGCTTCATTTTCCTCTTCACAGTTGGAGGCCTAACTGGAATTGTTCTAGCCAACTCTTCTCTTGACATTGTTCTTCATGATACATACTATGTAGTCGCACATTTCCACTATGTCCTATCTATAGGAGCTGTATTCGCTATCATAGGAGGATTTGTACATTGATTTCCACTATTCTCAGGCTATACTCTAAACATAACATGAGCCAAAATCCATTTCGCAATTATGTTTGTAGGCGTAAACATAACATTCTTCCCACAACACTTCTTAGGCCTATCTGGCATACCACGACGATATTCTGATTATCCAGACGCATACACGATATGAAATACTATCTCATCTATAGGCTCATTTATTTCACTAACAGCAGTAATACTAATAATTTTCATTATCTGAGAGGCATTTGCATCCAAACGGGAAGTCTCGACTGTAGACCTAACTACGACCAACCTAGAGTGACTAAACGGATGTCCCCCACCATACCACACATTTGAAGAACCCGCATACGTAAACCTAAAATAAGAAAGGAAGGAATCGAACCCCCTATAATTGGTTTCAAGCCAACACCATAACCACTATGTCTTTCTCAATTAATGAGGTGTTAGTAAAACATTACATAACCTTGTCAAGATTAAATTACAGGTGAAAATCCCGTACATCTCATATGGCATACCCCATACAACTAGGATTTCAAGACGCAACATCACCTATTATAGAAGAATTATTACATTTCCATGACCATACACTAATAATCGTCTTTTTAATTAGTTCATTGGTACTTTATATTATTTCCCTGATACTGACAACAAAGTTAACCCATACTAGTACTATAGATGCACAAGAAGTAGAAACAATCTGAACCATTTTGCCAGCCATCATTTTGATCATAATTGCTCTCCCATCTTTACGAATTTTATATATAATAGACGAAATCAACAACCCATCTCTCACAGTAAAGACCATAGGACATCAGTGATACTGAAGCTACGAATACACAGATTACGAAGACTTAAGCTTCGACTCCTACATAATTCCAACATCAGAATTAAAACCAGGAGAACTACGACTACTGGAAGTGGACAATCGAGTCGTATTACCCATAGAAATAACAATTCGAATACTAATTTCCTCCGAAGACGTATTGCACTCATGAGCAGTACCCTCTCTAGGACTGAAAACAGACGCAATTCCAGGCCGTCTAAACCAAACAACCCTTATATCAACCCGACCGGGACTATACTACGGCCAATGTTCAGAAATCTGCGGGTCAAATCACAGTTTTATACCAATTGTCCTCGAACTAGTCCCACTAAAATATTTTGAAAAGTGATCTGCATCAATACTATAATATCGCCAAGAAGCTATATCAGCGTTAACCTTTTAAGCTAAAGATTGAGAGCATATTAACTCTCCTTGACGACATGCCACAACTAGATACATCAACATGACTCACAATAATCTTATCAATATTTCTAGTCCTCTTTATTATTTTCCAAATAAAAATTTCAAAACATAAATTCTACTACAACCCAGAATTAACATCAATAGAAACACCAAAGCAAAACACCCCCTGAGAAACAAAATGAACGAAAATCTATTTGCCTCTTTCATTGCCCCTATAATTCTAGGCCTTCCCCTTGTTACCCTAATCGTCTTATTCCCCAGCCTACTGTTTCCTACATCAAACCGACTAATTAACAATCGTCTTATCTCCCTCCAACAATGAATACTCCAACTTGTATCAAAACAAATAATAAGCATTCACAATGCCAAAGGACAAACATGAACACTAATACTAATATCCCTAATTCTATTTATTGGATCAACAAACCTACTAGGCCTACTACCCCACTCATTTACACCAACTACACAACTATCAATAAATCTGGGTATAGCTATTCCTCTATGAGCAGGAGCTGTCATTACAGGCTTCCGTAACAAAACTAAAGCATCACTTGCCCATTTCTTGCCACAAGGGACACCAACCCCACTGATTCCAATGTTAGTAATTATTGAGACTATCAGCCTTTTCATCCAACCAATAGCCCTTGCTGTACGACTAACAGCTAATATCACAGCAGGACACCTACTAATTCATTTAATCGGAGGAGCCACCCTAGCACTAATAAATATTAGCACCGCAACTGCCCTTATTACGTTCATTATCCTAATTCTACTAACAATTCTCGAATTCGCAGTAGCTATAATTCAAGCTTACGTATTTACCCTCTTAGTCAGCCTATACCTGCACGATAACACGTAATGACACACCAAACCCATGCTTACCACATAGTAAACCCAAGCCCCTGACCCCTCACAGGAGCATTATCCGCCCTCTTAATAACGTCTGGTTTAATTATATGATTTCACTTCAACTCAATGACCCTATTAATGCTTGGCCTAACAACAAACATATTAACAATATATCAATGATGGCGGGACATCATCCGAGAAAGTACATTTCAAGGTCACCACACCCCGACCGTCCAAAAAGGCCTTCGCTACGGAATAATTCTATTTATTATTTCAGAAGTCCTATTCTTTACCGGATTCTTCTGAGCATTTTACCACTCAAGTCTTGCCCCCACACCCGAACTAGGTGGCTGCTGGCCCCCAACAGGTATTCACCCACTCAATCCCCTAGAAGTCCCATTACTCAACACTTCCGTCCTTCTAGCCTCAGGAGTCTCAATCACTTGAGCCCACCACAGCCTTATAGAAGGAAACCGCAACCACATGCTACAAGCCCTATTCATCACCATTGCCCTAGGTGTATACTTCACACTCCTACAAGCCTCAGAATATTACGAAGCACCCTTTACCATCTCAGACGGCGTCTACGGCTCGACCTTTTTCGTAGCCACTGGATTCCATGGCCTCCATGTAATTATTGGATCTACTTTCTTAATCGTCTGCTTTTTCCGTCAACTAAAATTTCACTTTACCTCAAGTCACCACTTTGGCTTCGAAGCAGCTGCCTGATACTGACATTTCGTAGACGTAGTATGACTTTTCCTCTATGTTTCTATTTATTGATGAGGATCATGTTCTTTTAGTATTAATTAGTACAACTGACTTCCAATCAGTTAGTTTCGGTCTAATCCGAAAAAGAATAATAAACCTAATAATAGCCCTCCTAACTAACCTCACACTAACTACACTACTCGTCACTATTGCATTCTGACTTCCCCAGTTAAATGTATACTCAGAAAAAACAAGCCCATACGAATGTGGATTTGATCCTATAGGATCAGCCCGCCTCCCTTTCTCCATAAAATTTTTCCTAGTAGCCATCACATTCCTCCTCTTTGACTTAGAAATTGCACTACTCCTGCCATTACCATGAGCTTCACAAACAACTAACCTAAACACAATACTTACCATGGCCCTCCTTCTAATCTTTCTACTAGCTGTTAGCCTGGCCTACGAATGAACCCAAAAAGGACTAGAATGAACTGAATATGGTACTTAGTTTAAAATAAAATAAATGATTTCGACTCATTAGATTATGATTAAACTCATAATTACCAAATGTCCCTCGTACACATAAATATTATAATAGCATTCGCAGTATCTCTCACAGGATTACTAATATATCGATCTCACCTAATATCATCCCTTTTATGCCTTGAAGGAATAATATTATCCTTATTTATCATAGCCGCCCTAATAATCCTAAATTCACACTTTACCCTAGCCAGCATAATACCCATCATCCTACTAGTATTTGCAGCCTGCGAAGCAGCACTGGGCCTATCCCTACTAGTCATGGTCTCAAACACATATGGCACTGATTACGTACAAAACCTTAACTTACTACAATGCTAAAATATATTATCCCCACAGCAATACTCGTACCCCTGACCTGATTATCAAAAAATAATATAATCTGAATTAACCCCACCCTCCACAGCCTACTAATCAGCCTCACAAGTCTACTCCTCCTAAATCAATTCAACGATAATAGCCTCAACTTTTCATTAATCTTTTTCTCCGATTCTTTATCTATACCACTACTCATTCTAACTATATGACTTCTCCCTCTGATATTAATGGCTAGCCAACATCATCTATCAAAAGAAAACCTGACCCGAAAAAAACTATTTATCTCCATACTAATTCTATTACAACTATTTCTAATCATAACATTCACTGCCACAGAGCTGATCTTCTTTTATATTATATTCGAAACAACACTAGTCCCAACACTCATTATTATTACTCGATGAGGAAATCAAACAGAACGTCTAAACGCTGGCCTCTACTTCCTGTTCTATACACTAACGGGGTCCCTACCCCTACTAGTCGCGCTAATCCATATTCAAGACATAATAGGATCCTTGAACTTCCTGATCCTCCAATACTGAGTCCAACCAATACCCAACTCTTGATCCAACATTTTCATATGATTGGCATGCATAATAGCCTTTATAGTAAAAATACCACTATACGGCCTCCACCTTTGACTACCTAAAGCTCATGTGGAAGCCCCCATTGCAGGCTCTATAGTCCTCGCAGCAATCTTACTAAAACTAGGAGGATATGGTATATTACGAATTACATTAATCTTAAATCCAGTAACCGACTTTATAGCATATCCCTTTATCATATTATCCCTATGAGGCATAATCATGACTAGCTCAATCTGTCTCCGCCAAACGGATCTGAAGTCACTTATCGCATACTCCTCCGTCAGCCACATAGCACTGGTTATCGTAGCCATCCTTATCCAAACACCCTGAAGCTATATAGGGGCTACCGCCTTAATAATCGCTCATGGCCTCACATCCTCCATACTTTTTTGCCTGGCAAATTCTAACTATGAACGTATTCATAGCCGTACAATAATTCTAGCTCGCGGCCTACAAACACTTCTCCCACTCATAGCAACCTGATGACTCCTAGCAAGCCTAACCAACCTGGCTCTACCCCCAACAATTAATCTAATCGGAGAATTATTCGTAGTAATATCAACCTTCTCATGATCCAACATCACAGTCATCTTAATAGGACTCAACATAGTAATCACTGCCCTATACTCCCTCTACATATTAATCACAACACAACGAGGCAAATATACCCACCATATCAACAGCATCTCACCTTCCTTTACACGAGAAAATGCACTCATATCACTACATATTCTACCACTGCTACTCCTATCCCTAAACCCAAAAATTATCCTAGGCCCCTTATACTGTGAATATAGTTTAAAAAAAACATTAGATTGTGAATCTAACAATAGAAGCCTACTATCTTCTTATTTACCGAAAAAGTACGCAAGAACTGCTAATTCTATGCCCCCATGCCTAACAACATGGCTTTTTCAAACTTTTAAAGGATGGTAGTTATCCATTGGTCTTAGGAACCAAAAAATTGGTGCAACTCCAAATAAAAGTAATAAATATATTCTCCTCCTTCGCACTAATAACCCTACTCCTACTAACCGTGCCCATCATAATAGCAAGCTCCAGCACCCACAAAACCCCTAACTACCCACTTTACGTAAAAACAACTGTCTCATGTGCCTTCATCACCAGCATAATTCCCACAGTAATATTTATTCACACAGGACAGGAAATAATTATCTCAAACTGACACTGATTAACTATCCAAACCCTTAAGTTATCACTCAGTTTTAAAATAGACTACTTCTCAATAATATTTGTCCCAGTAGCATTATTCGTCACATGATCCATCCTAGAATTCTCAATATGATATATACACTCAGACCCTAACATCAACCAATTCTTTAAATATATACTCTTATTCCTAATCACCATACTCATCCTTGTTACCGCAAATAATCTCTTTCAACTGTTCATCGGCTGAGAAGGGGTGGGAATTATATCTTTCCTACTTATCGGATGATGGTACGGACGAGCAGATGCAAACACAGCAGCCCTGCAAGCAATCCTATATAACCGCATTGGCGACATTGGATTCGTCTTAGCAATAGCATGATTTCTAACCAATCTCAACACTTGGGACCTTCAACAAATTTTCATACTAGAACCAAACAACTCAAACCTACCCCTAATAGGCCTAGTATTAGCTGCAACAGGAAAATCCGCACAATTCGGCCTACACCCATGACTACCCTCCGCAATAGAAGGTCCAACTCCTGTCTCAGCATTACTTCACTCAAGCACAATAGTGGTAGCAGGCATTTTCCTGCTTATTCGCTTCTACCCGCTAACAGAAAACAACAAACCCGTTCAATCTATCATATTATGCCTAGGAGCTATCACCACATTATTCACAGCAATATGCGCCCTCACCCAAAACGATATTAAGAAAATTGTTGCCTTTTCTACATCCAGCCAACTAGGCCTTATGATAGTAACAATCGGCATTAATCAACCCTATCTAGCATTTCTTCACATCTGCACCCACGCCTTTTTCAAAGCTATACTATTTATATGCTCCGGCTCTATTATCCACAGCCTAAATGACGAACAGGACATCCGAAAAATGGGAGGCCTATTTAAAGCAATACCATTTACCACAACAGCCCTTATTATTGGCAGCCTCGCACTCACAGGAATACCCTTCCTTACCGGATTTTACTCTAAAGATCTAATCATCGAATCTGCCAATACGTCGTATACCAACGCCTGAGCCCTTTTAATAACACTAATCGCCACCTCTTTCACAGCCATCTATAGCACACGTATTATTTTCTTCGCTCTACTAGGACAGCCCCGATTTATAACCCTTATTACCATCAACGAAAATAATCCTTTCCTAATTAACTCAATCAAACGCCTACTAATTGGAAGCCTCTTCGCAGGGTTCATTATTTCCAATAATATTCCCCCAACAACAATTCCCCAAATAACTATACCCCACTACCTAAAACTAACAGCCCTAACGGTCACAATCCTGGGTTTTATCCTAGCACTAGAGATCAGCAATATAACCCACAACCTAAAATTTAACTATCCATCAAACACCTTTAAATTCTCCAACCTACTAGGATATTATCCCACAATTATGCACCGCCTAACTCCCTATATAAATCTAACAATAAGCCAAAAATCAGCATCATCTCTCCTAGACCTAATCTGACTAGAAAACATCTTACCAAAAACCATCTCATCCACCCAAATAAAAATATCCACTATAGTCACAAACCAAAAAGGCCTAATCAAATTATATTTCCTTTCTTTCCTAATTACTATCCTTACCAGCACAATCCTACTTAATTTCCACGAGTAATCTCCATAATAACCACAACACCAATTAACAGGGATCAGCCAGTCACAATAACCAATCAAGTACCATAACTGTATAAGGCCGCAATACCCATAGCCTCCTCACTAAAAAATCCAGAGTCCCCAGTGTCGTAAATAACCCAATCTCCTACCCCATTAAACTTGAACACAATTTCAACCTCCTCATCCTTTAACACATAATAAACCATTAAAAATTCCATCAATAACCCAGTAACAAATGCTCCTAAAACAGTCTTATTAGAAACTCAAACCTCAGGGTATTGCTCAGTAGCCATAGCCGTTGTATAACCAAAAACCACCATCATACCCCCTAAATAAATCAAAAAAACCATTAAACCTAAGAAAGACCCACCAAAATTCAACACGATGCCACACCCAACCCCACCGCTCACAATTAACCCCAATCCCCCATAAATAGGTGAAGGCTTTGAAGAAAATCCCACAAAACCAATCACAAAAATAATACTTAAGATAAATACAATGTATACTATCATTATTCTCACATGGAATCTAACCACGACTAATGATATGAAAAACCATCGTTGTCATTCAACTACGAGAACATTAATGACCAACATTCGAAAAACTCACCCACTAATAAAAATTGTAAACAACGCATTCATCGACCTCCCAACCCCATCAAACATCTCATCATGATGAAACTTTGGCTCCCTGCTAGGTGTCTGCCTAATTCTGCAAATTCTAACAGGTCTATTCCTAGCAATACACTATACATCTGACACAACAACAGCATTTTCCTCTGTCACCCACATTTGCCGAGACGTCAACTATGGCTGAATCATCCGATACATACACGCAAACGGAGCATCAATATTTTTCATCTGCCTGTTCATACACGTAGGACGAGGCCTCTACTATGGGTCATATACTTTCTTAGAAACATGAAACATCGGAGTAATCCTTTTATTCGCAACAATAGCTACAGCATTTATAGGCTACGTCCTACCATGAGGACAAATATCATTTTGAGGGGCAACAGTCATCACTAACCTTCTCTCAGCAATCCCATACATCGGCACAAACCTAGTCGAATGGATTTGAGGGGGATTCTCCGTAGACAAAGCAACCCTCACCCGATTCTTCGCCTTCCACTTTATTCTCCCCTTTATTATCGCTGCCCTTGCCATAGTCCATCTACTCTTTCTCCACGAAACAGGCTCCAACAACCCTACAGGAAGTTCATCAGACACAGACAAGATCCCATTCCACCCCTATTATACCATTAAAGACATCTTAGGCGCCCTATTACTAATCCTCAGCCTCATGCTACTAGTATTATTCGCACCCGACCTACTTGGAGACCCAGACAATTATACCCCAGCAAATCCACTTAACACACCCCCTCACATCAAACCCGAATGATACTTCTTATTTGCATACGCAATCTTACGATCAATCCCCAACAAACTAGGAGGGGTCCTAGCCCTAGTCCTCTCAATCCTAATCCTGGTACTCGTACCCACACTCCACACATCCAAACAACGAAGCATGATATTCTGACCAATCAGCCAATGTGTTTTTTGAATCTTAGTAGCAGACTTATTAACACTTACATGAATCGGTGGACAACCAGTTGAACACCCATACATTATCATCGGACAATTAGCATCTATCATATATTTCCTACTTATTCTAGTACTCATACCAGTAGCTAGTGCCATTGAAAACAACCTTCTAAAATGAAGACAAGTCTTTGTAGTATATTTAATACATTGGTCTTGTAAACCAAAAAAGGAGAACAACCAACCCCCCTAAGACTCAAGGAAGAAGCTATAGCCCCACTATCAACACCCAAAGCTGAAGTTCTATTTAAACTACTCCCTGAAGCACTATCAATATATCTCCATAAACACTAAGAGCCTTCCCAGTATTAAACCATCTAAAACTCCTAAAAAATCAACACAAACCTTCCACCCCATAACCCACGCACCTGCACGCGAAAAATTTCATAACACTACCATAAACAAATACCACGTGTACATGCCATGCCCACATAACCCACCTTACCGTACGTGAACCAACACGTACACAATCACCACGGACATGGCATACTCACAATATGCCAAGCGACCTATTCATGTATAGACCAGTATATGCAAACCGATGTATTACAGACATGACATGTATACAGTACATTAAACAATCATACACGCCAGAAATGTGCAGAACACATTAATATCCTACAAATACTGTATATAGTACATTAAATGGTTTATCTCACGCGCTGATGTACTGAAGACATAGTATGTACGCGGTACATCAAACAGCTTGCTCATGCGCATTAAGCCAGTACATATAAATTAATGTACTCCGGACATAATATGTATATATTACATTAAATTATTGTCCCCATGCGTATAAGCCAGTACAATTTACATAATAACCGTACATAAGACATAATATGTTTAATCGTACATAGCACATTCAAGTCAAATCCATTCTCGTCAACATGCGTATCCCGCCCACTAGATCACGAGCTTAACTACCATGCCGCGTGAAACCAACAACCCGCTCGGCAAGGATCCCTCTTCTCGCTCCGGGCCCATTACTTGTGGGGGTAGCTAACGAATGAACTTTATCAGACATCTGGTTCTTTCTTCAGGGCCATCTCATCTAAAACCGCCCACTCTTTCCCCTTAAATAAGACATCTCGATGGACTAATGACTAATCAGCCCATGCCGACACATAACTGTGCTGTCATGCATTTGGTATTTTTTAATTTTCGGGGATGCTTGGACTCAGCTATGGCCGTCTGAGGCCCCGACACGGAGCATATATTGTAGCTGGACTTAACTGCATCTTGAGCATCACCATAATGGTAGGCAAGAGCATCACGCTTGAATGGTAGCAGGACATGGTCTGTCATTAAGCATGAATATTATAGTCAATGGTCACAGGACATAAACACTATACATCCCCCAGGCCTTCCCCTATATATTTACCCCGTTTTCAACATACTCCCCCCAAGATACTAATTTGAATTTATCCTACTCCCAATACTTAAATTAGCACTCCAAATAAGGTAAGTATATAAGCACCTAGACCATCCTACAACACA